ATTCAAAGAGTATTAAGTTTAATTAGTTTTTTGTAGTAAACACGTAGTTAGTTTATCGGAATCAAAGTCAAAATAAAAAGAATGGGGTTTTCTTTAGTGACTTAAGATCTATAAGATCTAATTGTAGAAAGAATCACAAGTTGCATATAATTTTTCTTTTTTTTTTTTTACTAATATTTCTGATTACTAAATATTCATGATTACGAATCAGCAAGCCTCTATAAAAGAATGACTTCTTGCTTTTGTGAAATTAGGCGAAGTTCATCTTCCCTTCTTACGTATGTATTATCGAATAAATTCAAATATAGAAAATATATAATTGTGTATTTTTCTATATCTCTCATTTTGACTAAGAAGCCTAGAAATCTTTCGTTAATTTGTAAAAAACCTTTTCTTTATTAAATATTAAATTAGAAGACAAGAACAAACGAATAAGAATAGAGGAAGAATAAGAAACTAAATTATCATACATATCTTTCATGTCGAAAGATGAATAAGTCCATTTAGTTAGTTCTGCATTCCTTGCACTTATTATATATACTCACTTAGATATATACTTTGATCTATATTAATTAAAATGAAAATCTCATAATTACAATATACTAATTAGAATCGAATTAATAAGAATTCTAGAATTAGAATTCTTAATTGAAAATTATTAATTAGAATTCTTACAAGATATATTTATAAGAATAGAAACAATATAATAATATTAGGTACAAATAGTAAATCGAGGTATTCATTCTATGATAACTTTCAACTTTCCCTCTATTTTTGTGCCTTTAGTAGGCCTAGTATTTCCGGCAATGGCAATGGCTTCTTTATTTCTTTATGTTCAAAAAAACAAGATTGTTTAGATCTGATAGCACTAAATCTCATTTTTTTTTGAACTTAGATAACAAAACTCTCTATTTATTGGAATATGGTATAACATGGGGTTTCTGCTGAACAAAAATCGAACATACATAAATGAAAGAGCTTTTATACATACAGAAAATGCTACATGGGTAAATGAATTCTAGCTATTTTCAACTAGAATCAGGATTGGCGGATGTCTAAAATGGAAAGGCCATATATTAATATGTATGTCGATATCCTTAGTAGGGTCATGAAGTGAAGAGGTTTTTTCCATCTAACCAATTTTATGAACTATTCCTAAAGGTTCACATCAAAATAGTGCTAGTTGATGAGAGTTATTTCGGAAACAAAAACAGTAAAATTAAATTCATTGGGCTATGCTCTCAATTCCAATAAAATGAAATCAGATCAAGTATGAGTTGGCAATCAGAACATATATGGATAGAACTTATAAGGGGGTCTCGAAAAATAAGTAATTTTTGCTGGGCCATTATCCTTTTTTTAGGTTCATTAGGCTTCTTATCGGTTGGAACTTCCAGTTATCTTGGTAAAAATTTGATATCTTTATTTCCGTCTCAACAAATCATTTTTTTTCCACAAGGGCTCGTAATGTCTTTTTATGGGGTCGCGGGTCTTTTTATTAGCGCCTATTTATGGTGTACAATTTCGTGGAATGTAGGTAGTGGTTATGATCGATTCGATAGAAAAGAAGGAATAGTGTGTCTTTTTCGTTGGGGATTCCCTGGAAAAAATCGTCGTGTCCTCCTGCGATTTCTGATAAACGATATTCAGTCTGTCCGAATAGAAGTTAAAGAGGGTATTTATGCCCGTCGTGTTCTTTATATGGAAATCCGAGGACAGGGAGCCATTCCCTTGACGCGCACTGATGATAATTTTACGCCACGAGAAATTGAACAAAAAGCTGCCGAATTGGCCTATTTCTTGCGTGTACCAATTGAGGTTTTTTGAGAAATGAACTAAAGAATGAATGCTTTATCAGCAGGAGAGAAAAAGTAAAAAATCCTCTTTTTTCTCTAACATAACTTCACTGAAGTTTCTTCAGAACGCTGATTTGATCCAAGGCAGACGCAGATGTAACAACCCTAAAACGAAACTCTTTTGGGGGTCTTTTCTGTTTTATGTATATGGAAATTCACTCAATTCAGCAACAAAACAAGTAACGGATCGAAATAATGGATTCATCCTATATATTAAATGTAAATGATTTTGAAATAAAGCAGTTTCGCTTTTTATTTTAAGCCCAATCTTTGTTGAAGTTGGAATTGATGCTTTGGATCCAGATGGATCATACATATCTTGTCAATTTTTTATTTGACCCTTCTTTTTATTCTTTTGTGTTACTTAATTACCAAACAGTTGGATTGGATCGCTTATAATAATACCTATCCACTTTCTTTTTTCTGTCGTGTTTTGCCACTCCTTTTTGATCATCACAATATTCTTCAGAAAATTACCTCAATTATTCTTTTTTATGGATAGTCAGTTCCAATTTTTGAGGGATAGTTTGATTGATAGAAGGGGGGTTTCGTTTCAAATATAATATAAGTTTAAGTTATTCGTTCGGGCATTCATCGAAAAGCGGTACTTGTTTCGAATTTGACCAATTGAGATATCTGGAAAT